CTCTATTGCATTCATTGATGGAACAACAAAACAATATGTGATTCTGAAATCAAGGAAAGATATTGAAAAATTTTAGAAATATTTATATGTAGCGTAAAAGAATAGCAATTTATTTCTATGGAGCATCCCGTAATAAGAAGATAAAATCGGAAATATTGACAGATTTTTGCTTCGTCCAAGAAAAAATCCGCTTCTACAATTTCATCTATATTATATCGAATTTAAATATCAGAATAGCTGATATAGTAATGATTCAATAGGTCAGGTCCACTTACTTTTTCTTTATTTATAATTTTACGGTGGATTTGATAGGAACAATAGAGAAGTAGGATTTGGTTTGGCGATTATGATTAACAATATGGGTCGGATATCTAGGATATTTTTGTCCCAAAACCAAATGAATAATGAGACATGAGGAGGACTACTATGTCCCTACAGGTTAAACTCCCCCTAATAAGAGCAATTTCTTATTATGAAAATGCATAAATTTACACTTTCTAACTATGACTCATAATAATCAGAACTCATTATAATGGTAGAAGACCTTTTCTTTTTTTTTTTTCGAAATATCAACAATATGTCTATTCTCCAATGAAAACGAAGACTAAGACTCGAGTTTAGTGAAAAAGCCCTTTATCGGATTTGAACCGATGACTTACGCCTTACCATGGCGTTACTCTACCACTGAGTTAAAAAGGCCCGTTTATTCAATTCATGAATTAGGCATTTTCTTCATTATGAGTCTACTGCATGTATCTATATATGTATAGATACATGCAGTAGACTCATAGGAGCTCATTCAGGAACAATAAATTTAATTGACTAGTCATTAATTGACTAGTAATAGTCAGTGGATCAAATTATTATTTTATAGTGAATTGTTTCAAGACCGACCCTACTTGCTTTGTTTACTTTTACTGATCCATCAGAACAAGATTCACTTGATTTATACCTGTACCAATCCAACATCGACCCGGATTCAAGATCTTTTCTTGAATCATGTAATAGGAGGATTCGTACCCTAAGCCGAATCCTATTTTTAGAAATGAAAAAGAAAACCAAAATTTTATGGATATGGAATCGTGTCGTGTTATAGTATATATACTTTATATATATATATATATATAAAGTATATAAGGCAAAAAACTCTTCGGGTATAGATCTAGAAACTAGATCGAGTTATATATTCTAGTTATATATATTATTATTATTGACAATTCCAAAAAACTGATCATACTATCATCATAGTATGATGACGGTCGGGCAGCCCCTATCGTCTAGTGGTTCAGGACATCTCTCTTTCAAGGAGGCAGCGGGGATTCGACTTCCCCTGGGGGTAGGGTACTACGAAAGGAAGTTGATCATGGATTATCACTAAGCCCGGAATTAATTCTTCCTGGGTCGATGCCCGAGCGGTTAATGGGGACGGACTGTAAATTCGTTGGCGATATGTCTACGCTGGTTCAAATCCAGCTCGGCCCAATAATTCGCCGCTCATGAGTATGATCTAACCAATTTGTCCTCCGGAAACATAAATGTCCGATCCGTAGAAATATAAAGATCAAGAGTCAATTTTGTTGTTCTATTCTATACATATTACATATTTTAATTTTTCCCCTCCTTCTGATCTTTCTAACGATCTAGATTCATGATTCTTAAGTATCAATAAAGGAAAAGAGTCCCCTTTTTCTCATTGAAAGATTTATTAATGATCTATTTTTGGCAATAAAAAAACCCATGCGTTACTAGTAATCCGTGCCACTCTCACTATAGTCCATATCTATTTGGATATGATATCAGTATATCATTTGTGGCTATTTTACAACATGATGAATAGAAAAGAAATAATTTTCTTAGGAAACCATAAGAATATGTATGCTATACGCCTCGCTGGGATTGTAGTTCAATCGGTCAGAGCACCGCCCTGTCAAGGCGGAAGCTGCGGGTTCGAGCCCCGTCAGTCCCGAACTAGGATCCGATCAATTTCTCAATGAATCTCTCCTTTTTAAATAAAAATTGGGGCAGGGGGAAAGATCTAATTCCCAGTGGGGGATCTTTAGTTCTTTTGTTTTTCATTTCGCATTTCTCATCAGAAAAATGTGGGAATTTCCATTTCTTCTACTAGTACCGATTGATAGGGCAGAGACATATGTAGATTAGTACAATCGGCGGTATTACTCTATTCAGTATTTTAATAAATACCATATTCGTCTGACTTTCTTTTTCGTTTGTTCTTGATCAATGAAATGCCCATATCTTTCTCAGGAGTACATACACAAATTGTATTCCTTTACTGTACGATACAAAATGAACTTAACATAATTACCTCGACGGAACAAAGTACTTTTCAGGTGAAATCCCACCCTTTTTCTACCTCTGACTTGTGTATCCTCAATTACCAATTGAAAATAATCTATCTCATTCAAATTGCACATCAAATTTTTCATGTACGCACTCCCATCCCAATCTAACAAAGGGGATACTAATAAAATAAAAGACCAAGCAACATCCCTTTTTTATTCAATTTGTTGGAATATTAGATCTTTCAACCCGCCCCTCTTCCATCTCACTTCGACTGTTTGGATCTACATCTACGTGTGAACCATTGAATACCGGTCATATGATATCTCATCAGATAATTGTATGTAATGTATAAGTATAAGGAAGGATAATTGTATAAGAAAGAAGGTAGATTATAGAAAAGAAAGCGTCTAAAAGGATGCAAAATTAAATAGGATTCTTTATTGGATCAGGGATCAGGAATCCCCTTTTTTATTTAGTATGTATAAAGGATCTTCCTATGTTATACTATTCAATTCTCGACGATTAATCGATTTGATAGATCAGCTATATTGTTATTCATAATATTGATACTATTCAGTATCATCATTATAGAATTTATACTATTGAATTTACAGGAGTCAAATTTATCATCTCTATGGGATTAGATCCCGAGTTATTGCGAAGCAAAAAAAAAACACACAATGAGATTATGGAAGTCAATATTCTCGCATTTATTGCTACTGCACTGTTCATTCTAGTTCCTACTGCTTTTTTACTTATTATCTACGTAAAAACAGTCAGTCAAAATAATTAATTTGAATGAAATTTGAATTATTAGTTTAGTTCTTATCAATGATTGAAGAAATGAAAGAAAGGGATTCAAACTCCAAGTCTGAAATTAAGTGAAATGATCGGGCTGGAATCAGAAGTGTCTGAGATAGTGTGTAGAAAGAACTATATATAGTTCTTTCTACACACTATCTAGTATACTATTTCTTTATATTAATATATATATTACATAGTAAAAGAAAGATGAAATGCTTGACTTGATATGTGGATCGCTCAATGAAAGAAAGATCTAATTTGATTATGTGTAGGACCTCGACTTCCGCGGACAACTACTAGTTGCTTCCGGTAGAAAGTATGTATCGCCATAATAAGAGAATTACTTTCTCTTAGACTTAGAACAGTAAAAGTAAAGAAAAAAAACACACAGGGATTGGTTTTCTCATTGTAATATCCATAATTCTGGTAAAAGCCGGTTCATCAAAATAAAATATTTAGGAAGAATTTGGTTGGAAGTGGAAGAAATTTCCTATCATGCGTAGATTTTATTTTCTAAATATAACTATGGTAATCATTCATTGTTTGATAGAATGGTTATTATTCATGACTGTATTCATTCCAGTATAATTTTAAAACAGAGACATTTTTGGAAGTCTTCGCAAAACGATTAATTAAACAATTGATACAATTCGATTACTCAATTAAATTAGTAGTACCCCTAGAGTCCACTCCTCCCCCATACTACGAGTGAAAGGGAAAATGTAAAGACTACCATTAAAGCAGCCCAAGCGAGACTTACTATATCCATGTAAATTATGTCCCCTATCTCTATCAAGGAATTATTCCATTATTGATCAATAATCATAGTGGAATCAATGGCGCAGAGTCAAAATAGAATTCTGACTTAAGGCGATTGATGAACCAATCCAATGAACCCAATCATAACAAATCCTATCTTATTGGATTTCTGGTAGAATCGGGAAGCATTAAGCACAAATACGATACACACACCCTTTCTTAGGAAATATCAAAGGAATGCTTCTAATGTAAGATGTAGGAATAGTAAGACCTATTGTTTTGTTGTTTTGTTACCTTTCTTTCATAAACAAAAGAAAAGGCATACAAATATACCATCAAGATAGATAACTATCTATTTTCTCAGATACCTATATTGAATTTCCGATTTTTTATAAGTCTTATTGTCTTTCTGTGAAATAATCAGGAAACGCCACTACCGCTATTACATACATTCTTTTTTTTTGTAATCCCCCGGCAAATACAATTTTTGGTTTTTCAACGTTTTACTTTTACTCTATAAGAATAAGAGCCGACCAACCATTCACATTGAATGTCTGAGCACTCAGAGCCTCTCGTGAGTCTGGATATCTTCAGTTCAGTCCTTTCCAAACTTCCTATAAATGGATTTCCCATCGTCCTATCCAATCTAATTCCAGACAGAGTTAGTAGACACTACCTTAGTATAGGTAGTGTAAGATAATTAGGAAGTCTTCATCGTCTTTCGTATAATCCCCTCTTCAATCCTAGGAACAAAAAAGGAGTGTCCTTTAGGAACCCTCAGATTGCGGAACAAGAATTCGTCGATTAAATCAGCAGGATAATAAATCCCAATTTGTTCATCAGGCGACACCCGGATTTGAACTGGGGATAAAGGATTTGCAGTCCCCCGCCTTACCGCTTGGCCATGCCGCCAAATCCGATCAAAAATGGATAAAAATTTTATCTATATTCTATTACTAATACTATACTAATTACTATAATAATTAGTCATTTTTTTTTTTTTATTCAAAGAAAATGGGTAATGGTTCCTGCCCTGAATTTTTCAGCCGGAAATCTATTTTTGATTTTCTTTGAATTAGTGAACGATTCTTAAATTTGTATCTCAAATCGTATTTCCTTAATGGCATAAAGAAAATTGATTTACGACTAATCAATTCTTTTTAAAAAAGAATTGAAATCCTTTTCAATCTCAATTATAACAACATATATGTGTATATGTAAACCCTAGAACAAAAATTGTTACACAGAACAGATAGATACCGAGTTGGGTCTCTCTTATGCACATATACCTGTAGAGAATTATCGTGCTTCAATTTGTCATTGAATATCTTCTCTAGTGAATAGAAAAGCGGATTAAATCGTGAATCCATTTATTTTTTTGGTACCCATCGTAATATCATAATAATAGGAAGAAATTGGATCAATTTTGATATTCTATATAAGACTCTATAAATGTAATGTGAGTGGCAGATTTTTTTTTTTTTGGGGGGGGGGGTGTTTTATCAATTCATTTCTATTTGTACCTGTCGCAAATTCTAACTTGTGCCGAAAATTCTCTTCATTCCTCCATCTTGTCTCCGTTCATACATATAAAATATAGATATGGAGTTGGCTCAAATTTCATGTGATTCAGTAAACATAATATACATTCCATCATTGCTAGATCGATCCGGATGGTTAGTTCGATGAAGAGTGAGCCAATACTACAATAATGGGATTTATTCTATAAAGAGGAAACTTAAGATTAAGATGCTCCGTAATAGAAATGAGGGAATGTCCACAATACCTGGATTTAGTCAGATCCAATTTGAGGGATTTTGTAGGTTCATTAATCAAGGCTTGACGGAAGAATTGGATAAGTTTCCAAAAATTGAAGATACAGATCAAGAAATTGAATTTCAATTATTTGCGGAACGATATCAATTGGTAGAACCCTTGATAAAAGAAAGAGATGCTATGTCTGAATCACTCACATATTCTTCTGAATTATATGTCCCCGCGGGATTAATTTGGAAAAGCGGTAGAGATATGCAAGAACAAACCGTTTTTATTGGAAACATTCCTCTAATGAATTCCCTGGGAACTTTTATAGTAAATGGAATATACAGAATTGTAATCAATCAAATATTGCAAAGCCCCGGTATTTACTACCGTTCAGAATTGGACTATAAAGGAATTTCTGTCTATATCAGTACTATAATATCAGATTGGGGAGGAAGATTAGAATTAGAAATTGATAGAAAAGCAAGGATATGGGCCCGTGTGAGTAGGAAACAAAAAATATCTATTCTAGTTCTATCATCAGCTATGGGTTCGAATCTAAGAGAAATTCTAGATAATGTTTGTTACCCTGAGGTTTTCTTGTCTTTCCCGAATGATAAGGAGAACGAAAATATTGGTTCAAAAGAAAATGCTATTTTGGAGTTTTATCAACAATTTGCTTGTGTAGGTGGGGATCCAGTATTTTCTGAGTCCTTATGTAAGGAATTACAAGATAAATTTTTTCAACAAAGGTGTGAATTAGGAAAGATTGGTCGACGAAATATGAATCGGAGACTAAATCTTGATATACCTCAGAACAATACATTTTTGTTACCGCGAGATGTATTGGCTGCTACGGATCATTTGATCGGAATGAAATTTGGAATGGGCACACTTGACGATATGAATCACTTAAAAAATAAACGTATTCGTTCTGTAGCAGATCTGTTACAGGATCAATTCGGATTGGCTCTTGTTCGTTTAGAAAAGGCGGTTCGAAGAACTATATGTGGAGCAATCAGACATAAATTGATACCGACTCCTCAAAATTTGGTAACTTCAACCTCATTAACAACCACTTTTGAATCGTTTTTTGGCCTACACCCCTTATCTCAAGTTTTGGATCGAACTAATCCATTGGCACAAACCGTTCATGGGCGAAAGTTGAGTTATTTGGGTCCTGGAGGATTGACAGGACGAACTGCTAGTTTTCGGATACGAGATATACATCCGAGCCACTATGGGCGTATTTGCCCAATTGACACGTCCGAAGGAATCAATGTTGGTCTTATTGGATCCTTAGCAATTCATGCGAGAATTGGGCATTTGGGATCTATAGATAGTCCGTTTTATGAAATATCTGATAAATCAAAAGAGACGCAGATGATTTATTTATCACCAAGTAGAGATGAATATTATATGATAGCAGCAGGAAATTCTTTGGCCTTGAATCGGGGTATTCAGGAAGAACAGGTTGTTCCAGCTCGATATCGTCAAGAATTCCTAAGTATTGCATGGGAACAGATTCATCTTAGAAGCATTTTTCCCTTCCAATATTTTTCTATTGGGGCTTCCCTTATTCCTTTTATCGAGCATAATGATGCAAATCGGGCTTTAATGAGTTCTAATATGCAGCGCCAAGCAGTTCCGCTTTCTCGGTCCGAGAAGTGCATTGTTGGGACTGGGCTGGAACGCCAAGCGGCTCTAGATTCAGGGCTTTCAGTTATAGCCGAACACGAGGGAAAGATCATTTATACGGATACTCACAAGATTGTTTTCTCAAGTAATGGCGACACTATAAACATTCCATTAGTTATGTATCAATGTTCTAACAAAAACACTTGTATGCATCAAAAACCTAAGGTTCAACGAGGTAAATACATTAAAAAGGGACAAATTTTAGCGGACAGTGCGGCTACGGTTAGCGGGGAACTCGCCTTAGGAAAAAACGTATTAGTAGCTCATATGCCATGGGAAGGTTACAATTCTGAAGACGCAGTACTAATTAGCGAACGTCTGGTATATGAAGATATTTATACTTCTTTTCACATCCGAAAATATGAAATTAAGACTCATGTGACAAGCCAAGGTCCTGAAATAATCACTAAAGAAATACCGCATTTAGAGGCTCATTTACTCCGCAATTTAGACAGAAATGGAATTGTGATGCTGGGATCTTGGATAGAAGCAGGTGATATTTTAGTAGGTAAATTAACGCCTCAAACAGCGAACGAATCCTCGTATGCCCCCGAGGATAGATTATTACGAGCCATACTTGGCATTCAGGTATCCACGGCAAAAGAAACTTCTTTAAAACTACCTATAGTAGGTGGAAGGGGTCGCGTTATTGATGTGAGATGGATCCAGAAAAAAGGGGGTTCTAGTTATAATTCAGAAATAATTCGTGTATATATTTCACAGAAACGTAAAATCAAAGTAGGTGATAAAGTAGCTGGAAGACATGGGAATAAAGGTATCATTTCTAAAATTTTGCCTAGACAAGATATGCCCTATTTGCAAGATGGAACAACTGTTGATATGGTCTTCAACCCATTAGGAGTACCCTCACGAATGAATGTGGGACAGATATTTGAATGCTCACTCGGGTTAGCTGGGGATCTTCTAAAGAGACATTATAGAATAGCACCTTTTGATGAGAGATATGAGCAAGAGTCGTCGAGAAAACTAGTGTTTCCTGAATTATATGAAGCCAGTAAACAAACAAAAAATCCATGGGTATTTGAACCCGAGTATCCGGGAAAAAGCAGAATATTTGATGGAAGAACAGGAGATCCTTTTGAACAGCCTGTTCTAATAGGAAAGTCCTATATCCTGAAATTAATTCATCAAGTTGATGATAAAATCCATGGGCGTTCCAGTGGACATTACGCACTTGTTACACAACAACCCCTTAGAGGAAGGGCCAAGCAAGGAGGACAACGAGTAGGAGAAATGGAAGTTTGGGCTCTAGAGGGATTTGGTGTTGCTCATATTTTACAAGAGATACTTACTTATAAATCTGATCATATTAGAGCTCGTCAAGAAGTACTTGGTGCTACGATCATTGGAGGAACAGTACCTAACCCAGAGGATGCTCCAGAATCTTTTCGATTGCTCGTTCGAGAACTACGATCTTTGGCTCTGGAACTGAATCATTTCCTTGTATCTGAGAAGAATTTCCAGATCAATAGGAAGGAAGCTTGATCTGAATTAATCATAATTTCTATTCTATGATCGATCGGTATAAACATCAACAACTTCGAATTGGACCAGTTTCTCCTCAACAAATAAAGGCTTGGGCCAACAAAATCCTACCTAATGGAGAGATAGTTGGAGAGGTGACAAAACCCTATACTTTTCATTACAAAACCAATAAACCGGAAAGAGATGGATTGTTTTGTGAAAGAATCTCTGGACCTATAAAAAGTGGAATTTGTGCTTGTGGAAATTATAGAGTAATCAGGGCTGAAAAAGAAGACCCGAAATTTTGTGAACAATGTGGGGTGGAATTTGTGGATTCTCGGATACGAAGATATCAAATGGGATACATCAAACTCGCATGTCCAGTGACTCATGTGTGGTATTTGAAACGTCTTCCTAGTTATATTGCGAATCTTTTAGATAAACCTCTTAAGGAATTAGAAGGCCTAGTATACTGCGATGTGTGATTTGATCGAAATTTTCATTTTACAGATTCATAATAAGAAACTGTCATCCCATTCAATCTGATTGGGATGCCCCCGATTCTGACATGTGTCTTTGGAGGAATAACATGAAGCTCAGAATTATGGGCGTATTCAATACTTCCAAATGGAAGGGGTATTGATCCATGGCCGATTCCGTAAGAGATAAATAGGAATTGCTCGTTATACCTCGTGAAAAAAAAAGACCAATTCTACGAATTGGCTATTCCGTTTCTTTTAGAGAGAAGTTCTGTTCAAGCAAACAAATATGGCATGGTGACAGGAGTCTATCTATCGCATATATGCTTCAAGGGGCATTACGGCATAACCATCGAGGTGAGTGGGGGCCTAAAAGATCGAATGGAACGATATATAGACAAGTAAATCCCTTATGAATCCCCAAATATTCCTTTAAGAGGATTCATTATTTGAGGGGAAGTAGACTACTCAATAATTTCACATTTCCATTTGAAAGTAATTCAGAAAGTTGTTAAAGTCAAAAAAGAATGAATCAATGAAAGATTGGTCCTTACTGGGAACTTGAGTAAGGAGTAGCTTTTTGTAGGGTTTTTTTGAACAAAGTTTAAAAATAAGAACCCCTTTCTTTATTTGGTATAACTACTTTAGCCGGATGAGAGGAAACCTTCACGTCCGATTTTTTAGGGGGGAATCCCATTCGATGGGAACCTATCTCGATTTTTATTTTGCTAGGCCCGTAGTAAAAAAACCTACTTTCTTACGATTACGAGGTTCATTCAAATATGAAATCCAATCCCGGAAATACAGTATCCCGCCTTTTTTTACTACCCCAGGTTTTGAGACATTTCGAAATCGAGAAATCTCTACAGGAGCAAGTGCTATCAGAGAACAATTGGCCGATTCTGATTTGCGAAGTATTATAGATAATTCATTGGTAGAATGGAAGGAATTAAGAGACGAGGGGTTCACTGGAGATGAATGGGAAGATAGAAAAATTAGAAGCAGAAAGAATTTTTTGGTTAGACGCATGGAATTAGCTAAACATTTGATTCGAACAAATGTAGAACCAGAGCGGATGGTTTTGTGCTTATTACCAGTTCTTCCCCCCGAGTTGAGACCTATCATTCAGATAGATGGGGGTAAACTAATGAGTTCGGATATTAATGAACTCTATAGAAGAGTTCTCTATCGGAACAATACTCTTACCCGTCTATTAACAAGAAGTCGATTCTCGCCAGGCGAATTAGTAATGTCTCAGGAGAAGTTGTTACAAGAAGCCGTGGATACACTGCTTAATAATGGGATCCGCGGACAACCGGTGAGGGATCGTCATAATAAAGTTTACAAGTCATTTTCAGATGTAATTCAAGGCAAAGAAGGAAGATTTCGCGAGACTCTGCTTGGTAAACGCGTCGATTATTCAGGGCGTTCCGTCATTGTCGTGGGTCCTTCGCTTTCATTACATCAATGCGGATTACCTCGAGAAATAGCAATAGAGCTTTTCCAAACATTTGTAATTCGTGGTCTAATCAGACAACATCTTGCTTCTAACATAGGGATTGCAAAAAGTAAAATTCGGGAAAAAGAACCGATTGTATGGGAAATACTTCGAGAAGTTATACGGGGGCATCCTGTATTGTTGAATAGAGCACCCACCCTGCATAGATTAGGCATACAGGCGTTCCAACCCATTTTAGTGGAGGGACGTGCTATTTGTTTACACCCATTAGTTTGTAAGGGCTTCAATGCCGACTTTGATGGGGATCAAATGGCTGTTCATGTACCTTTATCTTTGGAAGCTCAAGCGGAGGCTCGTTTACTTATGTTTTCTCATATGAATCTCCTGTCTCCCGCTATTGGGGATCCCATTTCCGTACCAACCCAAGATATGCTTATTGGGCTCCACGTATTAACGATCGGGAATCGTCGAGGTATTTGTGCAAATAGGTATAATCCATATAATTTCAGAAACTATCAAAATAAAACACTTGACAATAATAAGTATAAATATACGAAAGAAAAAGAACCATATTTTTTGAGTTCCTATGATGCACTTGGAGCTTATCGGCAGAAACGAATCCATTTAGATAGTCCTTTATGGCTCCGGTGGCGACTAGATCAACGTGTCATTGGCTCAAGATCAAGAGAAGTGCCCATCGAAGTTCAATATGAATCTTGGGGTACTTATCATGAGATTTATGGGCACTATATAATAGTCGGAAGTGTAAAAAAAGAAATCTGCTGTGTATACATTCGAACCACTGCGGGTCATATTTCTTTTTATCGAGAAATAGAAGAAGCCGTACAGGGTTTTTGTCGGGCCTACTCATATGCTATCGAAACTCAGAAATTAGATTAGGTTATATCCATGCCGCAGGAATTCGGGCCTTTACGGGTTCACTGGTATCATAATTTATTAATTTCTGCGCAAATCAAGATTGGGAAAAGGAAGTTTTCGAATTACTAACTCAAGTCCATTGTCGAATCTTACTCAGCAGAATATGGGAGTACTTATGGCAGAACGGGTCGATCTGGTCTTTCACAATAAAGTGATAGATGGAACTGCTATGAAACGACTTATTAGTAGATTAATAGATCATTTCGGAATGGCATATACATCGCATATCCTGGATCAAGTAAAGACTTTGGGTTTCCAGCAAGCCACTGCTACATCTATTTCATTAGGAATTGATGATCTTTTAACAATACCATCTAAGGGCTGGTTAGTCCGAGACGCTGAACAACAAAGTTTTCTTTTGGAGAAACACTATCATTATGGGAATGTACACGCGGTAGAAAAATTACGTCAATCCATTGATATATGGTATGCTACAAGTGAATATTTGAGACAAGAAATGAATCCTAATTTTCGGATGACTGATCCTTCTAATCCAGTCCATCTAATGTCCTTTTCGGGAGCTAGAGGAAATGCATCTCAGGTACACCAATTAGTAGGTATGAGAGGATTAATGTCGGATCCACAAGGACAAATGATTGATTTACCCATTCAAAGCAATTTACGTGAAGGACTTTCTTTGACAGAATATATAATTTCCTGCTACGGAGCCCGCAAAGGCGTTGTGGATACTGCTGTACGAACATCAGATGCTGGATACCTTACGCGTAGACTTGTTGAAGTAGTTCAACACATTATTGTACGTAGAACGGATTGTGGTACTACTCAAAGTATTTCCGTGAGTCCTCGAAATAAGATGACGGAAAACATTTTTGTCCAAACACTAATCGGTCGTGTATTAGCAGATGATATATATATGGGTCTACGGTGCATTGCCACTCGAGATCAAGATATTGGGATTGGGCTTGTCAATCGATTCATAACCTCTCGAGTACAACCAATATATATTAGAACTCCCTTTACGTGCAGGAGTACATCTTGGATCTGTCAATTATGTTATGGCCGGAGTCCCACTCATGGCGACCTGGCCGAATTGGGAGAAGCTGTAGGTATTATTGCGGGACAATCAATTGGAGAACCCGGGACTCAACTAACATTAAGAACTTTTCATACCGGCGGAGTATTCACGGGCGGTACTGCCAAACATGTACGAGCTCCTTCTAATGGAAAAATAAAATTCAATGAGGATTTGGTTCATCCCACACGTACTCTTCATGGGCATCCTGCTTTTTTATGTTACATGGATTTGTATGTAACTGTTGAGAGTCAGGATATTATGCATAATGTGAATATTCCACCAAAGAGTTTTATTTTAGTCCAAAATGATCAATATGTAGAATCAGAACAAGTGATTGCTGAGATTAGTGCCGAAACATCTACTTTTCATTTTACAGAGAGGGTACTAAAACATATTTATTCTGAATCAGAGGGAGAAATGCACTGGAGTACCGATGTCTACCATGCACCCGAATATACATATGGTAACGTTCATCTATTACCAAAAACAAGTCATTTATGGATATTAGCAGGAGGTCCGCGCAGATCTAGTATAGTTTCTTTTTCGCTCCACAAGGATCAAGATCAAATAAATGTTCATTCTTTTTCTGTCGAAGACAGATATACCTCTGAATTTCCAATGACTAATGATCGAGTAAGACATAAATTGTTGGATACTTCTAGTAAAAAAGATGGGGAAATTCTTGACTATTCAATATATGATCAAATTAGATCCAATGGTCATTGGAATTTCATATATCCTTCTATTCTCCAAGAGAATTCTGATTTCTTGGCGAAAAGGCGAAGAAATAGATTCATCATCCCATTACAATATGATCAAGAACGAGAAAAAGAACTAATACCCTGTTTTGGTATTTCGATTGAAATACCCATAAATGGTGTTTTATGTAAAAATAGTATTTTTGCTTTTTTTGATGATCCACGATACATAAGAAGCAGTTCCGGAATTACTAAATATGGTACCGCAGAGGTAGATTCAATCATAAAAAAAGAGGATTTGATTGAGTATCAAGGAGCAAAAGAATTTAGTCTGAAATACCAAATGAAAGTAGATCGGGTTTTTTTAATTCCCGAAGAAGTACATATTTTACCCGGATCCTCGTCCATAATGGTCCGGAACAGTAGTATCATTAGAATAGATACACGACTTGCTTTAAATACAAGAAGCCGAATAGGTGGATTAGTCCGAGTGGAGAGAAAAAAAAAAAGTATTGCACTCAAAATCTTTTCTGGAGATATTCATTTTCCTGGAAAGACGGATAGGATATCCAGGCACAGTGGTATTTTGATACCACCAGGAACGGGAAAAAAAAATCCTAAGGAATCAAAAAAATTGAAAAATTGGATCTATGTCCAACGGATCACACCTAAAAAAAAAAAGTATTTTGTTTTGGTTCGGCCCGTAGTCACATATGAAATAGCTGATGGGATAAATTTAGCAACACTTTTCCCTCAGGATCTCTTGCAGGAAAAGGATAATGTCCAACTTAGAGTTGTCAATTATATCCTTTATGGATATGGCAAGTCAATTCGAGGAATTTATCACACAAGTATTCAATTAGTTCGGACTTGCTTAGTATTGAATTGGAACCAAAAACAAAACGGTTCCATAAAAGAGGTTCATGCTTCCCTTGTTGAGGTAAGGGCGACTGATCTAATTCGCGATTTCATAAGAATGGAGTTAGTCAAGTCCACTATTTCGTATAGTGGAAAAAGGTATGATACGGTGGGTTCGGGATTGATTTCCGATAAGGGATTAGATCGCACCAATCTCAACCCCTTCCATTCCAAGTCGAAGATTCAACCAATTTCCAAATATCAAGGAACTATTGGTATTGGTACATTGTTGAGTCGAAATAAGGAATCCCGATCTTTGATAATTTTGTCATCATCCAATTGTTTTCGAATTGGTCCATTCAATGGTTCGAAATATAACAATGTGACAAAAGAATTGGATCCCATAATTCCAATTAGACATTTCTTTGGTCCCTTAGGTACTATTGTACCTAAAATAGCGAATTTTTATTCATCTTATCATTTATTAACCCATAATCAGATCTTGTTAAAGAAATATTTTCTACTCGACAGTTTTAAACAGACTTTCCAAGTACTTCAAATAGTTAAATACTCTTTAATGGATGAAAGTAGGAGGATTTATAATCCCGATCCATGCAGTAACATCATTTTTAATCCATTTCATTTGAATTGGTGTTTTCTCCATCGCAATTCTTGTGAGGAGACATCCACAATAATTAGTCTTGGACAATTTATTTGTGAAAATGTATGTCTATTCAAATACGGACCACACATAAAAAAATCTGGGCAAATTTTAATTGTTAATGTTGACTCCTTAGTTATAAGATCTGCTAAGCCCTATTTGGCTATTCCGGAAGCAACTGTTCATGGCCATTATGGAAAAATCCTTTATGAAGGAGAGACATTAGTTACATTTATATATGAAAAATCGAGATCTAGTGACATAACGCAAGGTCTTCCAAAAGTAGAACAAGTATTAGAAGTGCGTTCGATTGATTCAATATCGATAAATCTCGAAAAGAGAGTTGAAAGCTGGAACGAACGTATACCGATAATTCTTGGAATTCCCTGGGGGTTCTTGATTGGAGCTGAGCTAACCATAGCCCAAAGTCATATCTCTTTGGTTAATAAGATTCAAAAGGTTTATCGATCTCAGGGGGTACAGATCCATGATAGACATATAGAGATTATTGTACGTCAAATAACATCAAAAGTGTTGGTTTCAGAAGATGGAATGTCTAATGTTTTTTCACCTGGAGAATTAATAGGATTCTTGCGAGCGGAGCGAGCAGGGCGTGCTTTGGACGAAGCGATCGATTATCAGGCAATCTTATTGGGAATAACGAAAAAATCTCTGAATACTCAAAGTTTCATATCCGAAGCAAGTTTTCAAGAAACCGCTCGAGTTTTAGCAAAAGCTGCTTTACGAGGTCGTATTGATTGGTTGAAAGGCCTGAAAGAAAACGTTGTTCTAGGGGGAATTATTCCTGTTGGTACCGGATTCCAAAAATTACTGCACCATTCAAGGCAAGACAAAAACATTTATTTGGAAATCAAAAGGAAGAATCTATTTGAGTCGGAAATGAGAGATCTTTTATTACACCATAGAGAATTGCGCCCCAAACAATTTCCATGAGACATAAGAACAATCATTTACACGATTTAATGATTCCTAAGACTAAGAAGAGATTCATTCTTTTTACTTTAACTATCCGGAACTGTCTTTCCAATTATTGATTTTATAATAAATAAATAAGTAATTTAAAGAAATTTAAAGAAATTTAAAGAAATTAATGGTTTGGACCGTGTATCAACGGTAAATCCGCGGTAGAAGGTTCCGTCGGAACAATTTTATATTTCAAGGTACCTTTTTTCCTAAAAAAAAGAGGAAGTGTGGGGAAAAATGACAAGAAGATATTGGAACATCAATTTGGAAGAGATGATGGAAGCAGGAGTTCATTTTGGTCATGGTACTAGGAAATGGAATCCTAGAATGGCCCCTTACATTTCTGCTAAGCGTAAAGGTATTCATATTACAAATCTTACGATAACTGCGCGTTTTTTATCCGAAGTCTGCGATTTAGTTTTTGATGCAGCAAGCCGGGGAAAAAACTTTTTAATCGTCGGTACCAAAAATAAAGCAGCGGATTCAGTAGCATCAGCTGCAATAGGGGCTCGGTGTCATTATGTTAATAAAAAATGGCTCGGTGGTATGTTAACGAATTGGTACACTACGGAAACGAGACTTCATAAGTTCAGGGACTTAAGAGCAAAACAAAAGATGGGGCAATTCAACTGTCTCCCCAAAAGAGATGCAGCAATGTTAAAGAGAAAATTATCTACTTTGCAAACATCTCTGGATGGGATCAAATATATGACAGGGTTACCTGATATTGTAATCATCCTTGATCAGCAAGAAGAATACACGGCTCTTCAAGAATGTGTCATTTTGGGGATTCCGACGATTTGTTTAATCGATACAAATTGTGACCCGGATATCGCAGATATTTCGATTCCAGCCAACGATGACTCTATAGCTTCAATCCGATTTATTCTTAACAAATTAGTATTCGCAATTTGCGAGGGTCGTTCTAGCTCTATAAGAAATCGTTGATTATGATTAATAATAAGATTCATTAATTATTTTTGAACTCGATAGATTTATTGGATCGGTTACTATTCTTGAATTTTGAAAAGAGAGAAATATAAAAAAAATACTGGGGAGGTTATGTCATGTGATTTCTCGGTATCCTAAATATAGGATTAATAATGAAAGTAGTTGAGTTGATAAAGAGATGGTTGAATCAAAATAATTTATTTTTTAAGTTCGATTTCTGTCAGAGGACAATATGAATGTTATACCATGTTCCGTTAAAACACTCAAGGGGTTATACGATATATCGGGTGTAGAAGTAGGCCAACATTTATATTGGCAAATAGGAGGTTTACAAATCCATGCCCAAGTACTTATCACTTCTTGGGTCGTAATTGCTATCTTATTAGGTTCAGTCATCATAGCTGTTCGGAATCCACAAACCATTCCGACCGACGGTCAGAATTTCTTCGAATACCTCCTTGAATTTATTCGAGACTTGAGCAAAACTCAGATTGGAGAAGAATATGGTCCTTGGGTTCCCTTTATTGGAACTATGTTCCTATTTATTTTTGTTTCTAACTGGTCAGGTGCTCTTTTACCGTGGAAAATAATACAGTTACCTCATGGGGAGTTAGCTGCGCCCACAAATGATATAAATACTACTGTTGCTTTAGCTTTACTCACGTCGGTGGCATATTTTTATGCAGGTCTTACCAAAAAAGGATTGGGTTATTTCGGGAAATACATTCAACCAACTCCAATACTCTTACCAATTAACATCCTGGAAGATTTCACAAAACCTTTATCTCTTAGTTTTCGACTTTTCGGAAATATATTGGCTGATGAATTAGTAGTTGTTGTTCTTGTTTCTTTAGTACCTTCAGTAGTTCCTATACCTGTTATGTTTCTTGGATTATTTACAAGTGGTATTCAAGCTCTTATTTTTGCAACTTTAGCCGCGGCTTATATAGGCGAAGCCATGGAGGGTCATCATTAACTAGCTTTCGAAATAGTCTTTTTTTTTTAGCTTATCCTAATTCATGCATGGTTGATTCAAAATAATCAATCACTGGGTTGGGAACATAATCCATAATAGATACAAATACATAGGTATATATAATCTAGTGCCGCGGGAGGAAGGGCGGACCCTATTACGGAATACAGAATAAAAAAAAAAATGGGTTAGGGGTAGGGGGTCAAACTAGATATATGTAATGTCTATAAGTCCAGCCCCCGCGTATGTTTCGCAGAATGAAATGATTTTAGAGTCTGATTCAATATAAAATGTGGGCTGTTTCCGTTATGGAAGAAACAAATGTATATGTGATATTAGCTATTCGCTAGCTATGCTATATAGTATAGGGGCTGGCTATCCCTATTAATATACATATAATTAATATATAATATGAATATTATATAAATTATATCCATTTTTCTATTTATCTTTTCTATATTTTTTCCAGTATATTGTTTTTTTTCCAGCCCACAGCATTAGATGGATTCCAATATAAGTCCTTCTGTTTCGTCTGTGATTGTGGATTGAATGAAAAAAATAAGTAATAATTCATTGGTTGATTATATCATTAACCATTTTTTTTTTTACGAGGAACTTACTATGAATCCACTGATTTCTGCCGCTTCCGTTATTGCTGCTGGATTGGCCGTAGGGCTTGCTTCTATTGGACCTGGGGTTGGTCAAGGTACTGCTGCAGGCCAAGCTGTAGAAGGTATTGCGAGACAACCAGAAGCAGAGGGTAAAATACGAGGTACTTTATTGCTTAGTCTAGCTTTTATGGAAGCTTTAACAATTTACGGACTGGTCGTAGCATTAGCGCTTTTATTTGCGAATCCTTTTGTTTAATTTAATCCTAGAAATTTGAAAAAGTACGAAACGTACTCTTTTTCTTATTTTATTAACTCGGACTTGCCGTTTGCTTCTTTGAATTAGATCGAAATTGTACTCCTACAGTTACTTATTTGTTGGGACAATGCCCCGGGAAGCACTGATTTTAGGATGAGGAATTAGCAGATTTGCTCGCTTTCTTCCTTACCATTACCACCCCGAGTTAGTACAATGGAAACCTTTTGAACTTTGAGGCGGCGTTTCATTTCAACAAACGAGATATTTCACAATTGACGCGAGGCCTCGGACCTAACTTAATAAGTATCTCTTCTTAATTTTAATTTGAAACTAAAAGAAATAGAGAAATTTTTCAAATGAAATGAAAATGATAAAAATGAATAAAAAGAAATTGATCAAAAAAGGGCGAGCGAGGTGATACAAAAAGAACTCTGTTCTTTGTTAGTCTTATCTATAAGAAAGAGGAGAGCGTATGAAAAATGTAACCGATTTTTGTGTTTCCTTGGGCTATTGGCCATCCGCCGGGAGTTTCGGGTTTAATACTGATATTTTAGCAACAAATCCAATAAATCTAACTGTAGTGCTTGGTGTATTGATTTTTTTTGGAAAGGGAGTGTGTACGAGTTGTGTATTTCAAGAATATAGGTTGGATCCAACCATCCACACTTTATTTATGTTATTTTATTTCTTGCTAGGATAATAGTAAAAAAGGTGCACGATCTCGACGAATTACTTCTGAATAAATTCAGAAATCATATGTAAGAACCATAGCATTTCGTGACTCATTGGTAAATCAACTTTGATTCTCTATCAACCAATAATGTGAGACCATTAACATGGTTAAAGCTAAACTGTTTGAAGTCCAGGCACAACATGGTACTCTTTCTACCACATAAAATAATAGTAGGTAATTCATCCGATATAGAACACTCATATCAATAAAATGATTTGAAACTATTTACTAGAGAATGGGGGCCTTGCCTTTTTTTTTTATCCAATGCCGAAGCGACGACCTATGTATAAAAAAGGGAATTTTTTGGATTTTTAGACTTGAAAAAAAAAAGTGGAAATATAAAATATATATATAAGAATTTGAAATAGAAATGAAATAAAAAACAAATAAAGAAACAACTTTGCTGACAATTAGGGATAGATTTTTTGTCTGGTCGGAAGAGTCCTCTTAATATTCTGGTCTTATACTTATATAATATTATAATATAAGTTTCGATATCTTTGAATAGGAACAGAAAAGAGAGGGTAGGTTCATTACATTAAAAGATATGG